TCTCTTTTCCTTTTTTCTTTGATTTGTTATTTTTTTATTTGTGTATAATGCAACTTTTTGCTTTTTTTATCACTGATAGGAATTTCTCTTGTTAAGACCCTATGAGTCATTTGAAACCTCAGATTCATACTAGAACCACGATGATTCAATAAAACCCTAAAGCTAAGTACAAAGATTTCTTGAGTAAAAACCCCTGGATCATCACTTATTTAATCACTAAGATAGGTATTATGACTAATAATACAAAAAAATTTGTCTGTTGGTTACACAAAATAGACATACAAGGGAGTTTCAAATAAGAAAAATCTTTCGATTTAGAACTCCTAATTTTTTTTGAAAAGCAAATTTTTTTGAATCCGATTTCGAGGTTTGAATCTTAAATATGAATCATAGTTCAAATATTTCTTGATCTTTTTTAGCTATTCCGTGTTTCAGATATCAAAAAAATATCCGACGAGGTAGAACCACCTTTATCAGGATAAGATGACAGACTCATTTTCTGTATTATCAATAGGATCAATTACAACAAGTCACACACTCATATTCCGGAAATACAGAAAGAAATTCCACGATCGAACTACCAAAAGGGGAATTAGAAATTGGAGCCCTAAAAATTCACTTTGTATTGAAAAGCTAGAACTTCCCGGTTTTTTTGGATTTCATTTTCTTGCGGATTTAATTCATTGAAATTCCATCCAGTAAAACGGAAGAATTATAAATTTCCAAAATGATAGATAGGAATACTGCAAATAAAGCCATTGCAACTCCCATCAAAGGAGTAGTTCCCCACCCAGGAGCTACTTTCCCATATTCCGAGTTCAATGGTTTCAATAAAGCCCCTACGGTAGTAGGTTTTGGACGCGATCTAGAACTACCCTCAACGGTTTGTGTAGCCATAAATCCGATTATATTCATTGAGATCTGTTGACTTTGTATACCATTCCGTTGTAAATAAATGATTTTATCATAGATCCATTGTGGTCTTAAAATTATATAATAATGGAAACAGCAACCCTAGTCGCCATCTTTATATCTGGTTTACTTGTAAGTTTTACTGGGTATGCTTTATATACCGCTTTTGGGCAACCCTCTCAACAATTACGAGATCCCTTCGAGGAACACGGAGACTAGTTGAAGTAATGAGCCTTCCTATATAGGAAGGCTCATTACTTCAATTAAGATAATGAAAAAGAATTTCACTTTTTAGTTGTAATTCTAGGAGGTTCCCGAAAAAAAATAGCGAAAAAAATTATTCCTAGAGTAGAGACTAATAGAAATGTATAAACCAATGCTTCCATAGATTCAATTGTGGTTTACAATTATAGCTTCCATACCTATTTACTTGGGATTATTTTCCCCATAACGAGAAAAAAGAAAGAGTAAAAAAAGGACAGTGATTTAAATCAAGATTGCTCTAGTATCCTATGTCAAATAAAAAAAAAAATAGATGCAAAATAGAATAAAGGAATATTGTATTAAACTCCTTGTCTTCTTGTAGTTGGGTCTCCAATTTTTTGGAATGCGCCAAATTCTACTTGAACATCCAAATCGGGGTCAATACCAGCAAAAACATCTCTGAACAAGGTTCTAGCCCCATGCCAAATGTGTCCAAAGAAGAAGAGTAGGGCAAAGGAAGCATGTCCAAAAGTAAACCAACCCCTCGGGCTACTACGAAAAACACCATCAGATTTCAAAGTAGCACGGTCTAATTCGAAAATTTCACCTAATTGAGCACGTCTAGCATATTTTTTCACAGTAGCAGGATCACTATAACTGACTCCGTTAAGTTCGCCACCATAAAACTCAACAGTTACACCTACTTGTTCAACGCTATACTTAGATTCCGCTCTTCTAAAAGGAACGTCAGCCCGAACAATTCCGTCCCCGTCTATCAAAACGACCGGAAAGGTTTCAAAAAAAGTAGGCATACGGCGTACAAAGAGTTCGCGTCCTTCTTTATCTCTAAAAATAGGGTGTCCTAACCATCCAACAGCTATTCCATCGCCGTTGTCCATTGAGCCCGCTCTAAATAATCCTCCTTTCGCTGGATTATTGCCAATGTAATCATAAAAAGCTAACTTTTCCGGAATTTTCGACCAAGCCTCTGATAAACTTTGATTTTCGGCTAGCCCAGCACTTACCCGTCGGTATATTTCTTGCTGAAAGTATCCCTGATCCCATTGATAACGGGTAGGGCCAAATAATTCGATTGGGGTAGTTGCTGAACCATACCACATAGTTCCGGCAACAACAAAAGCTGCAAAAAAGACAGCAGCGATACTACTAGAAAGAACAGTTTCAATATTGCCCATACGTAATCCTTTGTATAGACGTTGAGGCGGACGAACACTAAGATGGAATAAACCCGCTAATATGCCTAATGTCCCTGCAGCAATATGATGAGAGGCTATTCCTCCTGGAACAAAAGGGTCAAAACCTTCCACGCCCCATGCTGGACTTACAGGTTGTACTTTTCCAGTTAGTCCATAAGGATCGGATACCCATATTCCGGGACCGTACAAGCCTGTTACATGAAATGCACCAAAACCAAAACAAGCCACCCCGGACAGAAATAAATGAATTCCAAAAATCTTAGGCAAATCCAAAGAAGGTTTTCCTGTACGTTCATCACAAAATATTTCTAGATCCCAATATACCCAATGCCAAATAGCTGCCAAAAAGCACAAGCCAGAAAACACAATATGCGCTCCGGCCACACCTTCGTAACTCCAAATGCCAGGATCCGTTATAGTCCCCCCTGTAATACTCCAACCGCCCCATGAATTGGTTATTCCTAAACGGGTCATGAAAGGTATAACGAACATACCCTGTCGCCACATTGGATCAAGAACGGGGTCAGAGGGATCAAAAACTGCTAATTCATATAGAGCCATCGAACCCGCCCAACCAGCAACCAGAGCTGTATGCATGATATGGACAGAAATCAATCGGCCGGGATCATTCAATACGACGGTATGAACACGATACCAAGGCAAACCCATGGAAATACCTCTTTATCAAAGAAAAATGACACTATGTAACTTTATTGCATTGGAAAAGACTATGACTGTGCAATGGATCCTTTTTGTTCAACGGATTATCTCGGAACAAGGATTAATTTTTGTTCTATTTTGTTGGTAATAATGGAATAATTATGTTTATAGGAACAAAGAGAAACAAATCTATTCTATACCCGATAAGTAGAAATACGCAATGGGGAGTTGATCCTATCTTCTATCAGTAAATGTTTTCATACTTGTTCATTATTGGAAGGCTATATTGGTAAGAATTTTCTCTTAAACTAACCCTTTCTAATCTATGCAGAAAATATAATAAATAGATGATATTAAAAACCTTAATTAGAATTATTACGTTTCCACATCAAAGTGAAATAGAGTACTTAATTATTATTTTTTCTTTCATTTAATGCCTATTGGTGTTCCAAAAGTTCCCTTTCGAAGTCCTGGAGAGGAAGATGCATCTTGGGTTGACGTATAGTGCGACTTGTCAGATATATTGGGTCATATGGGATTTCCCCGTTCTCTCTCCCGATTGAGATATCCTCCCTTTCGCCCAAGAAAGATTGTTTTAATCATCCAAAAATTGGAGCGTGAAATGCAATTAGATTCATTTTTTAGTTTTTTTAGGGGGATTCAGATTAATATTATCAATTAGAATAATTTATGGTTGGCTCGGTTGGACCAAAAAAATGAAGTATCCAGGCTCCGTTTATAAAAATCCCAACTCCAATTGAAAAATATATTGCAGATTACTGCTTGTATTATAATTCCATAGTTTATTTACTTTAACTTTTAAAATAAAATAAAAGATATTAAGTAAATAAAAAAGGGGAAAATCTTAAAAAAAAGCGGTATTGGAAACATTTGTTCTATATGTGCAAATCGAAATCGGGTAGATCTTTAACCCGGAGTAGAGCATAAACCTAAAAAATAAAAAAGACCTAGTCAAGAACAAGAAAATGACATCGTGATTTGGATTGGATCTCGATGATATGATACATCAATGAGAAGTAAGTTCGATTAGTCAATTTTTTTTTTTTTCAATTTTTAGTTAAATTTTCTTCTATTTTAATTCTAGAAATATTCTTCTATTATTATATATTATATGGGTAATTAGAGAATTTCGGGGAAGAAGAAAAAAAAGTAATCTTTTTTGAAAAATCGAAAAGGAAACTCTTGATTATTGTTGAAACGATTTCTATGAAAAATAAAAAAGGATATAGAATCTACACATTGATTTTTTTTTTCACAATTTTATTTGAACCGTATGCATCAAAAGGTGCATGTACGGTTCCTAAGGGATAGACTTTTCCCCTAATCAACCGACTTTATCGAGAAAGATTACTTTTTTTAGGCCAAGAAGTCGATAGCGAGATCTCAAATCAACTTATTGGTCTTATGGTATATCTCAGTATCGAAGATGATACCAAGGATTTGTATTTGTTTATAAATTCTCCCGGCGGATGGGTAATACCTGGAATAGCTATTTATGATACCATGCAATTTGTTCGACCAGATATACATACAATATGCATGGGATTAGCTGCTTCAATGGGATCTTTTATTCTAGTCGGAGGAGAAATTACCAAACGTTTAGCATTCCCTCACGCTTGGCGCCGATGAGTTTTTTATTTTCGAGAAAAAAGAAGACTATGCCTTCACCATATGAAATATTAAGTAATAATAGCATGGCACTTTGAATTCGATATGAGATATTTTTTCTTTATTTTCTTTTCAAAACCTTCAATTATGTATCGGAAGAGCAGTATGAGATGAAGAGTATTCCCGATTTCTTTTTTTTTTTATTTTCTATTTCTATCGGGAGTCCATTTCAGCGTCACAAACTTTTTTTTCATAAAAAAAAGACTCTATTTAAATTTAATCTATTTAATTTATGTTTGAAAAAGTACAAAAAAAATTTCGTATTTTTCGGATCAAAAAGAAACTTTGGGATTGCTGAACTACAGACAAAAAAAATATATAAAGCAACGGAACCATCATAGTATTTTTCAGTTACTTCGAAAAGAAGGGTGGTAATTGGATAATTTACTGATTTGGATCTGATCGATTCGATATTTTTTCTTTATTCAACGGAAAATGAAAGTAAATTCCATTGTATAGCCGTATGCAATATGAAAAAGATGCACGTACGGTTATTCAATCCTTATTCTGTATTTTTTCTTTTCACCGCATTGCGCGAGATAGAAAAACTTTTTTTATAGTATATCATCAGGGTAATGATTCATCAACCCGCGAGCTCTTTTTATGAGGCTCAAACCGGAGAATTTATCCTGGAAGCGGAAGAACTTTTGAAATTGCGCGAAACCCTCACAAGGGTTTATGTACAAAGAACGGGCAAACCCTTATGGGTTGTATCCGAAGATCTGGAAAGGGATGTTTTTATGTCAGCAACAGAAGCCCAAGCTCATGGAATTGTTGATCTTGTAGCGGTCGAATAAAAGGAATAAAAATAGTTTTAAACATTTGAAATTTGATCTTGTTACTAGATTTAACATTCTATTATGGATTTAATATTCTATTAACTATAAAATACATTCGGTTAGGATTGATCTAAACCAGCCCATTATGTATATGATTCAGCATGCCAACTATTAAACAACTTATTAGAAACACAAGACAGCCAATCAGAAATGTTACGAAATCCCCCGCTCTTCGGGGATGCCCTCAGCGCCGAGGAACATGTACTAGGGTGTATGTGTGACTCGTTCAGATTATGAGCTGGAAGAAAAGCAAATGAAGGGGAATAATTTTTCCAGTATCAATGATCAGTACTGGCGAATAGTATAACAAAAAAACTCCAGTCACTAGCTAAAATGAAAAAAAAAAAAGACCTATTTATCTATTGGGTATGAAATTTATGGTTTCTATTGGTATAAATCAAATCGAATTTAAGATAGGAAAAAATTTCCTATTGGTAGCGAACGTTATCCATTTAGCAGGAAATCTTATTTTAAGAGCAAAAAAAATCTGCTCCCATTTTTGCAAGAACGGACTAATAGGGTCAGATATCCAACTAACCCTCAAAATTAAATACCGTTACTGTATAGGTGGATCTCATTGTGAAAGGCCTATTACTGGATAATTCATGGGTAGAGCCTAAAAGTTTGAACTGTACAAGTTATCAATAAGATTCCGTAAATTTAGGAATTAAGGAAGGGGCTCCGGTATATAGAGAGGACCTCACCGTTTTAAAAGTAACCATAGAAACGAAGGAACCCACTATTTTTTTAATCATTTATATTTAACTTGAATTTCCATTTTTTTGTACATTAATACAAATACAATTTCTGATTTTTTTTCTTGTTTCAAGGAGAAATATCAAAAAAAATAGTGGTTGGGAAGGTTATAGTAGCAAAAGCCATTGGAATTTTTTTTTTATACATTGGAAAAATCCGTTTTGTTATTAATAGACCAGGGGAAGAAAAGAATAACTCAAAGAAAGAAAATCAATTAGTTATTCATCAAAGTTTCAATTATTCAATGACTAGAGTTAAACGGGGATATATAGCACAAAGACGCAGAAAAAAAATTCGTTTATTTGTATCAAGCTTTCGAGGGGCTCATTCAAGACTTACTCGAACTATTGCTCAACAAAAAATAAGAGCTTTGGTTTCGTCTCATCGGGATAGAGATAGGCAAAAGAGAGATTTTCGCCGTTTGTGGATCACTCGAATAAACGCAGTAATTCGAGAAAGGGGGGTATACTATAATTATAGTAAATTTATACATGATCTGTACAAGAAAAAGTTGCTTCTTAATCGTAAAATACTTGCACAAATAGCTATATTAAATAGGAATTGTATTTTTATGATTTTCAACGAAATCATACAAAAAGAAGATTGGAAAAAAGAATATCTCGAAACGATTTAAATGAAGTTCCCCGGAGTTTATTCTCCGGGAGTATCAGAGTAGAAATTAATCTGATAAAATACGATAAATAAATAAAAATCAACAAATCCATTCAAAAAAAAAAAATTCCCAAATTTGATATTATCTTACGACGTGACAATCAAATCTAGCTTCGTCTAGATTCTAGTATTTTTTTAGAACAAAACTGCAATCCGTGCTTGAATTCAGATTCCATTTTTGATTTAATTATTAATTAAATCAAAAATAAGTCTATTATTCTATTTATTTTTGGTTCTAAAACTAGCAGTTCTAGTAGTCGACTCGGTTCTTTCAAATTGTTTCTCATTATTAAGAAAAGGTAACAAAGATAAAATACGAGCTTGTTTTATAGCAATAGTAATTAATCGTTGTTGTTTCAAGGTCAATCTATTCACTCGCCTAGATAAAATTTTTCCTTGTTCGCTAATAAATCGACTAATTAAACTCATATTTCTATAATCAATTCGATCCCCCGATCCAATCGGGGGCAAACGCCTACGAAAAGATCGCTTGGATTTAATAAAGGGTCGCTTGGATTTATCCATAGTTTGTTTAGTTTATTCCTTATACATATCGAAAATCCTATTTCTTAATTCGAATTTTTTTAGGTCCAGCCAAAATAGGATTTGATTTGTTTATTTCTATTTTTTTCTATAATTTGATTTGTTTATTTCTATTTTTTTCTATATATATATATTATATATATTATTAATATATTATATATATTAATATATTATAATATAAATATTATGTAACAGAATATATACATAAATACTTTTTCTATTAATTAATTAAATAATAAATATGAAAATTGTTTTGTTCCTTTACTTGAAAAGATACTAGATAGATGTTCAGCTCGATCTATTTCTTTATCTCTCCATGAATTGTATGTTTATAACAATAGGGACAGAATTTTCGCAATTCCAACCGACTGGGCGTATTGTGTCGATTCTTTTGAGTAATATATCTAGAAACGCCCCTTGATAACCTATTAACACTTTTTCGAACACAACCAGTACATTCCAAAATCACTTTTACTCGGACATCTTTACCCTTAGCCATGAGCCTCCTTTGAATATTTGATTCAAGCAACTTTTCTACTTTTCTTGAAGAAAGGAAAAGAAAAAATAGAAAAGTTGCTAATTAAAAATACAATTACAATTCGAAAGATTTTGTTGAAATCAATTGAGTAATAATATATAAGTAAAGAAATACTAGGTAATCAAATTCAAAAAGTTTATAACTAGAATTTCAAATCACAGCATTTTTTTTCGTTTAAGCATCTTGTATAATACGCTTACCCTAGACCCGCATTTTCATTTCCATTCGAACCTGAACCCAAGTTTTGATGAAGTTGATTCCACCTTTCTTCTTTATTTATTAATAAACTAATCCTATTTCTTTTTTTATTAGAAAATAAAAAGAGGGGAGGAGTTAGTCACAGATAGTTGATTCTATCTATAATCTTCGTTACCCCCTTCCCATATCAAAAACTAGAATTAAAAAAAAGGGAATGTCAACGCATCTGGAAAAAAACGATTGATTTCTATTAATAAACCGGCTAAAGACCCAAACCATAAAGTACTTAATACCGGTGCCACGGAAAGATATGTTTTGAAATCTCGCATTGAAAATCCTCCTTTTTCATTTCTTTAATATAGAAATATTAAATATATAAAATTAATACAGATCTAATCTATGATTCGATATATATAGTTAAAAACTACTTGTGTTTGTACACAAAATCCCTAAGCTAAGTCAAAAAAAATCTACATTAAAATCGACTTAACTTACTTATACTTATAGTAGATAAGATATTTTTTTTTAAGAAAAATAATAGCATTACCGAAAAGTTTCGTTTACGACAGATTTTTCATATACATAAATATACAAATCCTTTCTATTATACCTTATATGAGAAGAGACCAAAAAGAAGAGGAAATAGCGAAGCAAATTCAATTATGAATTTATATGGGAAATCGGGATGTGGAAAACAAGACAAGGATTCTTTACAATTACATTATAAAACCCAATTGAATTGAAAGGGATGTAGCGCAGCTTGGTAGCGCGTTTGTTTTGGGTACAAAATGTCACGGGTTCAAATCCTGTCATCCCTACCTAATTACTTTTACTCTAAGAAGTAAGGAGGAATTAATTGAAATTTTGATTCAAATTGAACAGACGTAATCTTTCATTTTGTTTATGATACTCTATATGATAGATAGTGTATCCATGCAAGATATATTTTGAGTTATCAAAAAAAACCTTCTTTCCAGCCTTATCTATTGGGATAAGAAAGCGCTCTTAGTTCAGTTCGGTAGAACGTGGGTCTCCAAAACCCGATGTCGTAGGTTCAAATCCTACAGAGCGTGATTCCATTCTTATTAGTTCAAATTTAATTATCGAATTAGACTGAAATAAATGAACAGTAATCGAAGCTAAAATTGACCTCCTCCTTTCTCGAATCCACAGGAGGTCAATCAAAAAAGATTGATTAATGAATCAAAGATCCAACTGATCACCACGTCTGTATTGTAAATATGCAGTTACAAATAATCCAGCCAAAGTAATAGGAATTAGGCCTAAGACGATTCCAAATAGAAAAACTTCAATCATTTCAATTCGTTTGAAAAAAAAAAAAGATAAAGGTAATATCTATCCCTAAATAGTAATCTGAATTGCCCACGAATCTCAATAACCAAAAATTCTCGATTGCTGCAGTAAAGACCTATAACATAAGCTGAATCCCACAAAAGCATTTCTTGAGTTGTTCATTCAATTAATTTCAAATAAGCCCTATCTTATTTAGACCTATAAATAGAGCAGAGGTTATAGTTAAAGCCGCTAGTAAAAAACCGAAATAACTGGTTAGAGTAGGCATGAAGGAGCTAACTAAAATATGTTCTTTTTATACATATATTTCTAAAGCACGTACCTAAGTTTCGTTTTAGAAAGAGAATACGCAAAAATCTCAATTTAAATAATAAGTTCAATTGGAAGTTTTTGATTCATCAACTATTACATTATGGATGTCACTAACAAAGATAAAGTAAGAGCAGTAGAAAAAAAAG